GTTACTGTAGCTTAACATAAAACAAAGCGCGGCCCTGAAGTTGCCGCGATGGAACCACAATATTTCCCGGAAACACACCGTCTTGGTCCTAAACTTACTGTTATTATTAGCCTCCATTACACATGCAAGTATCCGCATACCAGTGCTTATGCCCACTAGCCGGAGCGAGCATCAGGCACATCAACCACGATAGCCCAAGACGCTTAGCTACTACGCCACTCCCCCAAGGGCCTCAGCAGTGATAAACATTAGGCCATAAGCCAACTTTAAAGCTTGACCTAGGCCTGGCTACACCAAGGTCGGTAAACCCCGTGCCAGCCACCGCGGTTATACGGCGGACCCAAAATAACAACACTACGGCGTAAATTGTGGACAGGGACACAGTTCAATCAACTAGGGGCTAGAACCCCAGTATAGTGATAAAATACCTATACAACAAAAACATAAACAAAGCACCAATGACAGAACACATCTCCACCACGAAAGCTAGGGCCCAAACTAGGATTAGATACCCTACTATGCCTAGCCTTAAACCTAGATAGTACCACAACAAACTATCCGCCAGAGTATTACGAGCAAAAAGCTTAAAACTCAAAGGACTTGACGGTGCCCCACATCAGCCTAGAGGAGCCTGTCCCATAATCGATAACCCACGTTAAACCTCACCCGCCATTGCACAACTAACCCAGTCTATATACCGCCGTCTCCAGCTTACCTAATGATAGTAATAATAGTGTGCACAACAGCCATACGCTAACAAGTCAGGTCAAGGTGTAACTGATGGGCGGGGAAAAAGATGGGCTACATTTTCTACCACCTAGAACAACACCAACAGCAACATGAAAACACGCCAATAAGGAGGATTTAGCAGTAAGTTACAGGGCGAGGCCCTCCCAACTGAAATATGCTCTGGGGCGCGTACACACCGCCCGTCACCCTCATCAACCAAACAATACTAGATTTAATAAACCGCCAACCAATCACCCTAGATGAGATAAGTCGTAACATGGTAAGCGTACTGGAAAGTGCGCTTGGCAGACAAGAAGTAGCTTACACCACCCAAAGCACTCAACTTACAATTGAGGAACGTCTATACCAAGACCTTCTTGCGCCCAACATATAGCCCATGCCTCACACAAATTATTTTGCCCTAAAAACTAAACCATTAGAAGCATTAAGTATGAGAGACAGAAAAATAAAAATTTGGAGCCATAAACTAAAAGTACCGCAAGGGAACTATGAAAGAAACCTTAACAGCAAAGCACACAACAGCAGAGATCACCCCCCGTACCTTTTGCATCATGGTTTAGCCAGAAAAAATAAATTTAGCGACCTAAAACTTACACCCCCGAACCCAGACGAGCTACCCCAAAGCAATCAACAGGATGCACCCATCTCTGTGGCAAAAGAGTGGGACGACTTTAGGGTAGAGGTGAAACGCCTACCGAGCCTGGCGATAGCTGGTTACTCACTAAATAAATCTAAGTTTGACCCTAGTAATACCTACCATAACACTAACTACAACAAGACAAATCTAGGAGGTATACAACCGAGATACACCCCGGTTGTAACTGAATACAATCAGCACTAGAGGGCCCTAAAGATATTTCACCGCTACGTAGGCCTTAAAGCCGCCAACAAGAAAAACTGCGTCAAAGCAAGACAATATAATAATACCAATAATATCATTTTCCCCCTACCACAAACTGAGTCATTCTGTCAACCAAAACAGAAGAGACACTGCTAAAACTAGTAATAAATCAGACACACGTCTCACCACTGCATACCCCTACACCAACTAATAATTACCAGACAACCAACCAACCACACACAAGAAAATTTACCCACACACCTGTCCCCCCAACACAGGAATGCATACAAAGACATCTAACCTAAAGCCAAAAAAGGAACTCGGCCAGCCAGTGCCCCGCCTGTTTACCAAAAACACCGCCTTTAGCCAACCAAGTATTAAAGGTCATGCCTGCCCAGTGAGTACTTAAACCACTTCAACGGCCGCGGTATCCTAACCGTGCAAAGGTAGCGTAATCACTTGCCCCTTAATTAGGGACCAGTATGAACGGCTAATCGAGGGCACCCCTGTCTCTTTAGGCCCTATAATGAAACTGAGCCCCTAGTAAAAACGCTAGGATACCGCCATAAGACGAGAAGACCCTGTGGAGCTTACAAACTACAACCACTACAAATCAATAACACACCCGTCTAAAGACTATAAACCAAACATTTTATTTAATCCTAGTGGCTGTTTTAAGTTGGGGCGACTACGGAATAAAATAAAACTTCCATGCAATAGGACTAACAAGCCCTTTAAGGCCAACAAGCCACCAAGATAAACTAACTACGACCCAGTACAACTGACCAACGAACCAAGTTACCCCAGGGATAACAGCGCCATCCTCTTAAAGAGTCCCTATCGCCAAGAGGGCTTACGACCTCGATGTTGGATCAGGACCCCCTGGCTGGTGCAGCAACTACCAAGGGTTCGTTTGTTCAACGATTAATGTCCTACGTGATCTGAGTTCAGACCGGAGAAATCCAGGTCGGTTTCTATCTATGCCAGCACATTCCTTAGTACGAAAGGACCAGGAACGTGGTGCCCATGTATAAAAACACGCACTACTTATTAACAGCTGCAAACAAATAAAACCTACAACAAAGCCAACCCACCACGTGGCCCGAAACAGAGGGCATTATTGGGGTGGCAGAGCCAGGTAAGTGCGCAAGGCCTAAGCCCTTGTTCCCAAAAGTTCAAATCTTTTTCCCAAAAAATGAAATTGCTAGATCACTTACTCCCACCTATCATACTTATAATTCCTGTCCTCATTGCAGTAGCATTTCTGACCCTACTGGAACGTAAAGTACTAGGATATATGCAACTACGAAAAGGCCCTAACATTGTTGGTCCATACGGAATCCTACAACCTATCGCAGATGGCATTAAACTATTCATTAAAGAACCACTACGACCAACAACCTCCTCACCAGTACTATTCATCACCATGCCAGCCCTGGCACTACTACTATCCCTGACCATCTGAGTCCCAATTCCCATGCCAAAACCCATATTAAACATCAACCTAGGACTTCTACTAATATTAGCTATCTCAAGCCTCGCAGTATACACAACACTATGATCCGGTTGAGCATCAAACTCAAAATATGCCCTAATCGGAGCCCTGCGAGCAGTAGCACAAACCATCTCATATGAAGTAACCCTGGGCATCATCCTACTATCAACAATAATGCTCGCAGGAAACTTTAACACACAAACACTAATTACCACACAAGAAACAACATGACTTATCACCTGCTCCTGACCACTAGCAATAATATGATACACCTCAACAATCGCAGAAACCAACCGAGCCCCTTTTGACCTTACAGAAGGAGAGTCAGAACTAGTATCTGGTTTCAACGTAGAGTACGCAGCCGGCCCATTTGCCCTGTTTTTCCTAGCTGAATACACTAACATCCTAATAATAAACACCCTATCCTGCATCCTATTCCTGGCACCAAGCAACCACCTAGCCCCAGAACTATTTACAATAAACCTAATTGCAAAAACAACCCTACTAACCATAGGATTTCTTTGAACTCGAGCCTCATACCCACGCTTCCGGTATGATCAACTAATACACCTGTTATGAAAAACATTCCTACCTTTAACACTTGCAGCCTGCCTACTATACGCATCAGCCCCAATAACCATGGCAGGCCCACCACCACAAACATAATACTAACGGAAGCATGCCCGAGAACATAAGGACTACTTTGATAGAGTACACCACAGGGGTTAAACTCCCCTTACTTCCTAAGGAAGGGGATTCGAACCCTCACTGCAAGATCCAAAACCTCACGTGCTACCACATTATACCACCCTTAGTAAAGTCAGCTAACTCAAGCTTTCGGGCCCATACCCCGACAATGTTGGTATAAACCCCTTCCTATACTAATTAGCCCAATAATCTGAGCACTACTTATCACAAGCCTAACAACAAGCACCATCATTACAATATCAAGCAACCACTGATTACTCGCCTGGCTTGGACTAGAACTAAACACTATAAGCATTATACCAATCCTCATAAAACCCCACCACCCCCGAGCAACAGAGGCAACAACAAAATACTTTCTAATCCAAGCTACAGCAGCAACACTAATCCTGTGCGCCAGCACAATTAACGCATGACAAACAGGCCAATGATCAATCACCAACACACTATCACCCATGGCAACCACAATAATAACAATAGCAATCATACTTAAACTAGGCCTAGCCCCAGTACACCTATGGTACCCAGAAGTCTTACAAGGGGTAACTATAACAACTGCCCTAATCATCACAACATGACAAAAAATCGCCCCACTTACCCTACTATATCTAACTCACAACAACCTTAGCACCAACACTCTTATAACAATTGGACTTGCCTCCGCTCTACTTGGTGGATTAACTGGACTAAACCAAACTCAAACCCGAAAATTAATAGCCTTCTCATCCATCGCCCACATAGGGTGATTAATAGTGGCCATAACACTAAGCCCTAGCCTAACAACATTAACCATCTCAATCTACATACTTATAACAACCACAATATTCACATCACTAGTAGCAACATCATCAAAGACTATCCAAGACCTAGGAACAACCTGATCCGCGTCTCCGACACTATTAACCACAACCATACTAACACTAATATCATTAGGGGGGCTTCCACCTCTCACCGGATTCATACCAAAACTACTAATCCTAAAAGAACTTACCACCACATCCCTACCACTATACAGCACACTACTTCTATTATCCAGCCTGCCAAGCCTATTCTTTTACATTCGAATAGCCTACATATCCATACTAACCACCCCACCAGCCACAACAAACACCGAATACAAATGACGCTTCAAAATAAACATTAAACCAGGCATAACCACACTAGCCACAACAGCACTAACAATACTACCAATCACCACCACTCTATACAACATTACATAGAAATTTAGGTTAAACACTAAACCAAGAACCTTCAAAGTTCTAAATATGAGACAAACCTCATAATTCCTGAAGACCTGTAAATTAACACTACATCTCCTGAATGCAACTCAGACACTTTAATTAAGCTAAGGCCTCCAACTAGGCTAACGGGCCTCGATCCCGTAAAACTTTAATTAACAACTAAACACCCAACCCAGCGGGCTTTAACCTACTCTTCTCCCGTTATATAAAAACGGGAGAAGCCCCGGCACCACTCATAGTGCGTCTCCAAACTTGCATTTTGGCGTGTTTTCCACTGCATGGGCTTGCCAGGGGGGATGTCCGTGATCCCGTAAGCGAGGTTACAGCTCGCCACCTACTCAGCCACCCTGACCATAATGATCAACCGTTGACTTTTCTCAACAAATCATAAGGATATTGGCACACTTTACTTATTATTTGGTGCCTGGGCGGGTATAACAGGCACGGCCCTGAGCCTTCTTATCCGGGCAGAATTAAGCCAGCCTGGGGCACTATTAGGGGACGACCAGATTTACAACGTAGTAGTTACTGCACACGCATTTGTAATAATCTTTTTTATAGTCATGCCAATCATAATCGGAGGGTTTGGTAACTGATTAGTACCCCTCATGATCGGCGCCCCGGACATGGCATTCCCACGAATGAACAATATAAGTTTTTGACTACTACCACCATCACTACTACTACTTCTGGCCTCTTCTGGCGTTGAAGCTGGAGCAGGAACCGGCTGAACAGTGTACCCACCATTAGCCGCAAACCTAGCACATGCTGGAGCATCAGTTGACCTAGTAATTTTTTCATTACATTTGGCCGGTGTTTCATCAATTTTAGGGGCAATTAACTTCATTACCACCTGTATCAACATAAAATCCCCAGCACTATCGCAGTACAACACACCACTATTTGTCTGGTCTGTACTTATCACAGCAGTACTACTACTACTAGCCCTCCCAGTGTTGGCTGCTGGAATTACTATGCTATTAACAGACCGAAATTTAAATACCACCTTCTTCGACCCGGCCGGAGGGGGTGATCCAGTCTTATACCAACACCTATTTTGGTTCTTCGGGCACCCAGAAGTGTATATTTTAATTTTACCGGGATTCGGAATAATCTCACACATCATCACATATTACGCCGGTAAAAAAGAGCCCTTTGGATATATGGGAATGGTCTGGGCTATAATATCAATTGGCTTCCTAGGGTTTATTGTATGAGCTCACCATATATTTACCGTCGGTATAGACGTTGACACCCGAGCATACTTTACCTCAGCAACAATAATCATTGCCATCCCCACCGGTGTTAAAGTATTCAGCTGATTGGCCACCCTTCATGGGGGGGTAATTAAATGAGACGCCCCACTTCTATGAGCCATAGGATTTATTTTTTTATTTACTGTCGGCGGCTTAACTGGGGTAATCCTAGCCAACTCATCGTTAGACATTGTTCTGCACGACACCTACTACGTAGTGGCCCACTTCCACTACGTACTATCCATAGGAGCTGTGTTCGCAATTATGGGGGGATTTGTACACTGATTCCCCCTATTCACAGGATTCTCCCTACACCCAACATGGACTAAGGCTCACTTCGGCTTAATATTTATTGGAGTAAATCTAACGTTCTTTCCACAACACTTCCTTGGACTAGCAGGAATGCCACGACGCTACTCCGACTACCCAGACGCCTATACACTATGAAACACCATCTCTTCAATTGGCTCACTAATTTCAATAGTTGGGGCGATGGTAATAATCTTTATCATCTGAGACGCATTCACATCTAAGCGCACCCCCTGCCCCACCCCACTTACACACGTAAACCCTGAGTGGCTTCACGGGTGCCCTCCACCGTACCACACATACGAAGAGCCAATGTTTGTACGCACTACAAGAAATGAGGGATTTAACACCCACTCCCCCTAGTTTCAAGCTAGGTGCACACTAATGTACTTATCTCTCTGGGGCGCTAGTAAACAAATTACATAGCACTGTCAGCGCTAAATTATAGGTCAAACCCCTTTGCACCCCTATGGCCCATCCAGCCCAACTAGGCTTTCAAGATGCTGCATCACCAATCATAGAAGAGTTATTACACCTGCACGACCACGCCATAATAGTAGTATTTCTTATCAGCGCCTTTGTGCTATATATTATTACACTATTAATCACCACCACCCTATCCCACACCGGAACTATAAATGCTCAAATAGTAGAAACTGTCTGAACAATCCTGCCAGCAGTTATTTTAGTTCTAATCGCCCTACCATCCCTGCGCATCTTATATATAATAGACGAGGTTAGCAACCCACATCTAACCATTAAAGCTATTGGACATCAATGATACTGAAGCTACGAATACACCGACTATGATAATCTAACATTCGATGCTTATATAGTACAAACACCAGACCTCCCATTAGGGGGACCCCGACTTCTAGAAGTAGACCACCACACAGTTGTCCCAGCGGACTCCCCAACCCGAATATTAATCTCCGCTGAAGATGTACTACACTCCTGAGCCGTCCCAGCCCTGGGGGTTAAAACAGACGCCATCCCAGGACGACTTAACCAAACAACATTAACCACCTCACGACCTGGATTATTCTACGGACAGTGCTCAGAAATTTGCGGGGCAAACCACAGCTTTATGCCCATTGTAATCGAATCAACAACACTTGGCGCCTTTGAGACCTGATCAGCCACCATACTTCTATCCCTAAGTCGCCATTGACTGGGCGCCGGCCTTTTAAGCCGGAAGTTGGGCTGCACATGACTGCCCCTTAGGGTAATGCCACAACTAAACCCATGCCCCTGATTTATAATCCTATTATCATCATGAACCATCATGTTACTCATCCTTATACCAATAATTATACACACCTATCATCTTAGTCCTCCAACAAACCAAGACGGAGCCCACACAACTTATGCATGAAACTGAACATGACAATAAACTTATTTGACCAATTTATAAGCCCGCAGATATTAGGAATCCCATTAATCATCATCGCCCTCGCTGCTCCAACTATATTAATTTACACAAAACCACGCCTAGTGCCAAACCGCACCACCATAATCCAAACCTGACTAATACTTACATTTACCAAACAGTTAATACTCCCATTGAATAAGCCGGGCCATGCTTGATCACTTCCACTAGTGACAATTATAACCTTCATCTTAACAATAAACCTATTAGGACTATTGCCATACACATTTACCCCAACAACACAACTATCATTAAACATAGGCCTAGCAGTTCCATTTTGACTGGCAACAGTCCTAATAGGCCTACGGAACACACCTTCAAACTCATTAGCCCATATACTTCCACCTGGCACACCCCTGCTCCTAATCCCAATTTTAATTATTATTGAAACTATTAGCCTTCTTATCCGACCCTTGGCCCTAGGGGTCCGACTAACCGCAAATCTAACAGCCGGACACCTTCTTATAACACTTATCTCCACCGCCACTATAACTTTAGCCCAATTTAGCAACACCATTGCACTACTTACCGCCACCCTACTTGTCCTTTTAACTATTCTGGAGATCGCAGTCGCCGTAATTCAGGCATATGTATTTACACTACTACTAAGCCTCTACCTACAAGAAAACACATAATGACCCACCAGGCACACCCATACCACATAGTCGACCCAAGCCCATGACCTTTAACAGGCGCAGCAGCAGCATTACTAATAACCTCAGGCCTAGCAATATGGTTTCATTACAACATTACTACACCTATAAATATAGGACTTATTCTAATACTTCTAACAATATATCAGTGATGACGAGATATTGTACGCGAATCAACCTTCCAAGGACACCACACCCACCCTGTACAAAAAGGCCTGCGCTATGGCATAGTATTATTCATCACCTCCGAAGTATTCTTCTTCCTCGGCTTCTTTTGGGCCTTCTATCACTCAAGCCTAGCACCCACTCCTGAACTAGGAGGGTATTGACCACCTAAAGGCATTGCCCCATTGAACCCATTTGAAGTTCCCCTGCTAAATACAGCAGTACTGCTGGCATCTGGTGTAACAGTCACATGGGCCCACCATGCAATCATAGAGGGTAAGCGAATAGAGGCCCTACAAAGCCTGTGCCTCACCATCATCCTCGGCCTATATTTCACCGCGCTACAAGCTTCAGAGTACATCGAAGCCCCCTTTACAATCGCTGATGCAACCTATGGGTCAACATTCTTTGTTGCCACCGGATTTCACGGACTGCACGTAATTATCGGCACAACCTTTCTATTAGTCTGCCTGCTACGACAAATAAACTTCCACTTTACAACATACCACCATTTCGGATTCGAAGCTGCTGCATGGTACTGACACTTCGTTGATGTAGTATGACTATTCCTATATATCTCAATCTATTGATGAGGCTCATACCTCCTTAGTATATCGTACAGGTGACTTCCACTCACCAAGTCTTGGCATAAACCAAGAGGGGGTAATCAAAGTGCTATTAATATTAACAATAACAACAACCCTAGTCTCACTTCTAGTCCTTGTTAGCCTATGACTACCACAAGCGACCCCAGACCAAGAAAAACTTAGCCCATACGAATGCGGATTTGACCCACTGGGATCTGCACGACTTCCCTTCTCAATGCGCTTCTTCCTAGTAGCAATCTTATTCCTACTATTCGACCTAGAAATCACCCTATTACTCCCAATCCCATGGGCCATAAGCTCAATAAACCCAATAAACACCATACTATACATCTCCCTCGTCCTAATATTGCTTACATTAGGACTAGTATACGAATGAAATCAGGGAGGCCTCGACTGAGCAGAATATGACACCTAGTCTAACAAAGACCTTTAATTTCGACTTAGAAAATCTCGACCAACCCGAGGGTGTCACAAATGATACCACTGAAATTTACAGTTTATACGGCATTCGCCCTAAGCCTAACCGGCTTGGCCCTATGCCGCAAACATCTTGTATCTGCCTTACTATGCCTAGAAGGACTAATAGTAGCCCTATTTACAACACTAACTACCATCTCACAAGCACTTGCCACCACTACAACTATGACACAACCAATCATCTTATTAACCCTTTCTGCCTGCGAGGCTGGAGTGGGATTATCCCTACTAGTTGCCTCCTCACGAACACACGCCTCAGACCATATAAAAAACCTAAATCTTTTAATATGCTAAAGCCTCTCCTAGCTACAATCATACTAATTCCAACAACCATACTACTACAAATCAAATACCTATTTATAATCACAACCGCATATTCCATAGCTATCACGGCAACCATACTAAAATGATTTAATACCCCCATAGCTATTAACCCACACTCAATCAACCATTGAATATCCTTAGACTCAATCTCAACCCCATTAACAATTTTATCAGCATGAATCCTTCCTCTTATAATCATTGCCAGCCAGCACCACATAATACACGAACCTGATAACCGAAAACGCGCCTTCTTAGCCACCTCGGCCCTACTACAAACAACACTAATCATAACCTTTACATCATCAGACCTTACTTGCTTCTATATAATATTTGAAGCAACCCTGGTACCAACATTGATCCTCATTACCCGTTGGGGCACACAAGCAGAACGACTGGGCGCCGCCACATACTTCCTATTTTATACTCTCTCAGGATCCCTACCACTACTTATCGCCATCCTAATAATCTATATTAACAACAACCACACCACAATACTACTACTTACATTAGCACCAACCATCGCACCTTACACCCACACTAACACAATATTATGATTAGCCTGCATACTAGCCTTCATAGTAAAAATACCGCTATACGGCATCCACTTATGACTGCCAAAAGCACATGTAGAGGCCCCAATCGCTGGCTCAATAGTCCTAGCGGCAGTATTATTGAAACTGGGGGGCTACGGCATTATCCGTATAGCACCATTGCTAACACCAACAACCCAAACAATGTACTACCCATTTATAATCCTAGCACTATGAGGGATAATCATAACTAGCCTAATCTGCCTACGACAATCAGATCTAAAATCTATTATCGCCTATTCCTCAGTAAGTCACATAGGCCTAGTAATCGCCGCCACATTAATTCAAACCCCATGAAGTATTACCGGGGCAATAATCCTCATAGTAGCCCATGGCCTCACATCCTCAATACTATTCTGCCTGGCAAACACAAACTATGAGCGACTACACACACGAACCCTACTATTAGTGCGAGGACTACAACTAATCCTGCCACTAATAGCAACCTGATGACTCCTTGCCAGCCTTACAAACATAGCTCTTCCCCCATCAATCAACCTGTTTGGAGAACTAATAATTATTACAGCTCTTATAAACTGAAACACAACAACAATCATCATCACCGCCTCAACTACCTTACTTACAGCCGCCTACTCACTATACATCTTCATAACAACACAACACAACAAGCCCCAATCACACAGCCCTCTTCCACCCACACAAACACGAGAACACTTATTAATGGCCGTTCACCTCGTCCCAATAATCATACTAATCGCCAGCCCAAAATTAATAACCTAACGTGAGCATAGTTTAAATAAAACACTAAGCTGTGGCCTTAGAAATAAGAACTTAAACCTCTTTGCACACCGAGAAGGACATAACTTGAACTGCTAACTCAACAACCCAGAACTAACTCCCTGGCCTACTCACACTTTCAAAGGACAAGAGTCGTCCATTAACCTTAGGAGTTACCAACTCTTGGTGCAAGTCCAAGTGAGAGTATGTGATTAGCATTATACTGCACTCCACTTTAATCCTAACCCTAGCCTCACTAGCAACCCCACTACTAGTATCAACCACAACCACAGCCATCATTAACACCACCAAACTGGCCACAATGATAAGCCTAATACCACTACTACTATTCATGAACTCAGGAATAGAATCCATCACCACAAACCTGCACTGGGTAAACATAAACTTTAACATACAAATCAGCCTTACACTAGACCTATACACAATTTTCTTCACCCCTATTGCCCTGTTTATCACCTGATCTATCATAGACTTCACAAAATGATACATATCCTCCGATCCGGCCCTGCCCCGATTTACCAAATTTCTACTACTTTTCCTAATAGCAATATTAACCCTGACGACCGCAAACAACATACTACAGCTATTCATCGGCTGAGAGGGCGTAGGAATTATATCCTTTCTCCTCATTAGCTGATGAAGTGCACGAACAAACGCCAACACCTCCGCCATACAGGCAGTAATCTACAACCGAGTAGGTGACATAGGGTTAATTATATCAATAGCATGACTTGCAATAAATCTCAACACCTGAGACATGCAACAAATTTTTTCCCACACCACAACACACCCACTCCCCGCCCTTGGCCTAATCATCGCTGCAACAGGAAAATCCGCCCAGTTTGGCCTACACCCATGGCTTCCAGCAGCCATAGAGGGCCCTACACCAGTATCCGCCCTACTACACTCAAGCACTATAGTAGTAGCTGGCATCTTCCTACTAGTACGAATACACCCCCTACTAACACTAAGCCCATCAGGCATGACACTATGCCTATGCCTAGGTGCCATAACTACCACTTTCGCAGCCATTTGTGCCATAACACAAAACGACATTAAGAAGATCATCGCTTTTTCTACCTCTAGTCAACTAGGCCTTATAATACTGACAATCGGAATAAACCAACCAAAACTAGCATTTTTACACATTACCACGCACGCCTTTTTCAAAGCCATGTTATTCCTATGTGCAGGCTCTATTATCCATAACCTAAACGACGAACAAGATATCCGAAAGATGGGTGGAACAGGAAAAACAATACCAATTACAACCACCTGTATAACCCTGGGCTCATTGGCCCTAGCAGGGACCCCATTTCTAGCAGGATTCTATACCAAAGACACTATCCTTGAGACCATAAACACCTCACCAAACAACGCCTGGGCCCTTCTAATCACAATGGTGGCCACAGCCATAACAGCAGCCTACAGCACGCGATTAATCATTTACACACAACTAAGCACCCCACGATATTCACCCTATAATACACCAATAGAAGTCAACCATCACCAAACCGCCCCAATTACTCGACTAGCCCTAGGCAGCATTGTATCCGGCTGGGCAGTCACCTCAATAACATTACCAAATACACCACAAATCATAACCATGCCCCCAAGTATTAAACTAATAGCCATTACCACAACCACTATTGGCCTAATTTGCGCAACAGACCTAGCACAACAAACTACAAACTTCACTCACCCATCACCAAGCATAAAACACTCCGCCGCCACTCAACTTGGGTTTTACAACACCTTAACCCACCGACAACTAACAACAACAAAAATAAACCTAGCCCAAATTCCAGCCCTACAACTAAACGATGCCCTATGATATGAGGCCCTAGGACCAATAATAATAAAAACATCAAACCTCCTACTTACAAAAAAACTATCCTCCCTACACACAGGAAATATCAAAACTTATTTATTAGCATTCACAGTAGTCCTGGGGTCCTGTCTAATACTCACCTGAACCTAGGGCACCCGCAAAGACCCATGACCCCCACCACGAACCAACTCTAGAACAACAAACAACGCCAACAACAACCCCCATCCACACAACAACAATAACGGACCTCCGCTAAAAAATAGCAACACAACGCCACTCAAATCAGTTCGTAGATCAAACACACCCCCTCCATCTAATCCAACAAACCCATACAACCCAAAAGCCTCAACTAAACATACACCTAGACACACAACCCCTATCAAATAGCCCGCAACATACAAAAACACATAGTAATCCCCCCACGTCTCAGGATACGGCTCAGCCGCCAATGCCACAGAATAAGCAAACACCACAAGTATCCCACCTAAATAAATTAAAAACAGAACTAAACCAAGAAATGACCCACCAAAGCTAACTAATCCGCCACACCCGCCAACAACACACACCACCAACCCCACTGCCCCATAATAAGGGGATGGGTTAGCCGCAACTCCAACAAACCCTATAATAAAACACAACGCTAATAAGCACAAAAAATAAGACATAGTTTTCATCCGGACTTTGACTGTTAAACCGAAACCTGTGATTTGAAAAACCACCGTTGTACTTCAACTACAAAAACTAAATGACCCCTATACGAAAAGCCCACCCAGTAATAAAAATCCTTACCTCTTCATTCATCGACCTCCCAACACCAATAAACATCTCAGCATGATGAAATTTTGGCTCCCTACTAGGACTATGCCTAACAACCCAAATCCTTACAGGCCTGTTTCTAGCAATACACTACACAGCAAACACCTCAATGGCCTTCACCTCAATCGCCCACATCTGCCGTGATGTTCAATACGGATGGCTAATCCGAAATATTCATGCAAACGGGGCCTCACTATTCTTCATCTGCCTATACCTGCACATTGGACGAGGAGTATACTACGGGTCCTACCTATACAAAGAAACATGAAACACGGGAATCATATTACTCTTTCTTACCATGGCTACAGCATTCGTTGGATATGTGCTACCATGAGGACAAATATCTTTCTGAGGGGCAACAGTAATCACTAACTTACTATCCGCAATCCCATATATCGGAACAACCCTAGTAGAATGAATCTGAGGAGGGTTCTCTGTAGACAATGCAACACTAACCCGATTCTTCACATTTCACTTCTTACTTCCATTTATTATCCTAGCAATAATAATACTACATCTATTATTCCTACATGAAACAGGCTCAAATAACCCCACCGGGCTGAACTCTAATACGGATAAAATCCCCTTCCATCCATACTTCTCATATAAAGACCTACTTGGAGCTATATTAATACTATCCGCCTTACTTTACTTAGCACTATTCGCCCCATACCTCCTAGGAGACCCAGAAAATTATACCCCAGCCAATCCACTTGTAACACCACCCCACATCAAGCCAGAGTGGTACTTCTTATTCGCCTATGCCATCCTACGATCAATCCCAAACAAATTAGGAGGCGTACTAGCCCTACTACTTTCTATTTTAATCCTATTTGTACTCCCCCTCACCCACAACGCAAAGCAACGGACAAACACCAACCGACCCCTGGCCCAACTATTATTCTGATCATTAGTAGCCAATATCCTAATTCTAACCTGAATCGGGGCACAACCAGTAGAGCCGCCATTTATCCTAATCGGACAAATTACCTCAACTGCCTACTTCGTAATCCCACTACTGCTAATCCCAGCAGCCAACAAAATAGAAAACCTTATAATACGCTGATAGTTTTAGTAGCTTAACAGAGACCTAAAAGCATTGGCCTTGTAAACCAAAGACGGGCCTAGGCCCCTAAAACATCAAAAAAGAGAAACCTCTCATCCCTAGTCCCCAAAACTAGAATTTTAACATTAAACTATTTTTTGTTAGGCATTAATATATTTACCCCATGAATATTAGACAAGTACATTATATCCATGATATAGGACATACTATGTATAATTAGGCATTAATATATTTACCCCATGAATATTAGACAAGTACATTATATCCATGATATAGGACATACTATGTATAATTAGGCATTAATATATTTACCCCATGAATATTAAACAGGTACATTATATCCATGATATAGGACATACTATGTATAATTAGGCATTAATATATTTACCCCATGAATATTAAACAGGTACATTATATCCATGATATAGGACATACTATGTATAATTAGGCATTAATATATTTACCCCATGAATATTAAGCAAGTATATTATATCAATGATATTAAGACATATTATTTATAATCGTGCATAAACATCTTAACCACATGACTATTGTACTTCAAAGCAAGTGCATAATCAACTTCGACCAACAGTCCATTAAACACGGATTAACTAGTTAATGCTATTCGGATCAGTATATTATATTATCTGACAACTCACGAGAACCGACCAACCCGCCCACCAGTGCCCTCTATTACCAGCGTCAGGAGCCTTAAATGTTGGCGGACCCCTTCTCACACTTTCCAAGGCCTCTGGTTGTTTAGTCAGGGCCATTAATTGCCGTTCACCACCTCGTGTACTTTCCAAGGCCTCTGGTTAATGGGTTAATTACTGGTCTCCTCATACCCATAGCATCCCCACTCGCTCCACATCGGGTATTTTTTTATTTCTTTGTACTTTCACACCCGCCCCCCGTCTCCGCCTCCGCGTCGCGGTGCTGTCGTCCGTTACGTATGTGTCTGTGCATACAGTGCGATTGCAAGTCGTGCACATTAACCAATGCGGATATACGTTTCATGCTTGAATGACATATTTTTTACTCAATTACCAATGTCCTAAAATTTCTGCCTAAAAAACACGATTTTTACACATGTCACCAGCCCTAAACTGCCCACAAAATAACTCAGAACCCTGTCCATCCGACTTCTCACACAAATACACACGCTTACACACTGCGCACACTCGCCCCACCCAGCCGCGCACATTACACACACACACACTTACACGCACTTATAACCGCAACCCCTCGATCTCGCACACGCTGCCTCGCGGCAAACCCCCCTTACCCCCCACTAAACTAGGCCTCCCGTGCAACAAGACTTGCTCTCGCCAAACCCCTAAAACGAGGTCCCGCCGCACAGGCATCTAGATTAGCCCACGATCCTAACCTTACTGTAATTTACAAAGGACTAGAATCGCAGTTTCCCGTTATATATAAATTGCTTAATTTATATATATATTATATTATATTATATATTATATTATATTATATTATATTATATTATATTATATTATATTATATTATATTATATTATATTATATTATATTATATTATATTATATTATATCACTCAAATTCA